CTTCATAAACAATTTTGGAGTCCTTTTTACGTTATTTCGTACTTTGATTGTACAATTCCTTTGTTTGTGGGATTATTTTCTCACGAGAGATAATTAAATTCTAGAACGGATTGCTACCTATGCCTAGATCTCGGATAAATGGAAATTTTATTGATAAGACCTTCTCAATTGTAGCCAATATCTTATTACGAATAATTCCGACAACTTCAGGAGAAAAGGAGGCATTCACCTATTACAGAGATGGTGCGATTTGATTCTTTTTCCTTTTTTTTGCTCTCAGTCTTAGGAGAAAGACACATTCTTCGGATAGAAAGAAAAAAATGGAAAAAAACCTACGCTTGCTGAAGGTGAAGTTTGTGGAAATAAAACAATTAATTCCTTCTGTCGTGTATCCCCGATTAATGCAGCCTCATATGCTTGAATTTTGGATTTATAGTATTAAGCGAAAGGTTATACCTATACTTATGGGTTAGGTCAACTCTATTCCACTAGTACCAATGGGCGGCATGGGGGAAGAAGCACTACGTTTAGGAATCAACAACACGAAAACTTTGTTAAAAAAAAATATCCCCCCCCTTCCTTATCGGGATCGGAACTAAGAAGAATGGTTGGGACAACAAACATCCATCTCGTTCGTATTTTGGATACCCGTATAACCATCGAAGACTGTTGAAGTGACTAATTCCGGGAAATTAAGCGGCGTTGAGGACAAAGAAATTGTTGGAGTTACCATTTTTTTTATCCAGTACCAACATACTTGATGTTAAGAAAAGATCTTTTACAGGAAGGTTGGCTAGAGATTTATTGTAAAAACACTAGCCCTGCTCAGTTCATAATGAGAATACTGCAATCTTTTTTTATTCTATGTATTTTTATCATTATGCACATAAAGGAGGAGCCGTATGAGATGAAAATCTCACGTACGGTTCTGGAACGGAGATTCTTTGAACCGAATGACGACCGTAACGGATGTCGGCTCAATCCGAAGGAAATTATGCGGAAGCTTTACAGAATTATTATGAAGCTATGCGACTGGAAATTGATCCCTATGATCGAAGTTATATACTTTATAACATAGGCCTTATCCACACAAGTAACGGAGAACATACGAAAGCTTTGGAATATTATTTTCGGGCACTAGAACGAAACCCGTTCTTACCACAAGCTTTTAATAATATGGCCGTGATCTGTCATTACGTGCGACTATCTCCACTATAGAAAGAAAAAAGAAAAGAAAGAGCAAATCCGCTAATAAATACTAGAAAAGAAAAAGGATTTCTACATATATATCGTCCAAAACAACGATTTTTATCAGCTGTAGCAAAGAAAGAAACTTCATAGAAGTTGAAATATGAAGAAATAGATATGCCTAGATACTTTTTTTCTATGGATAAAAGATCTAATTGATAGAGAAAGCACCGTAAAGATCAATTAGCGAGGTTTTGGGCCAATCCAAGAAGAACTGCTTACTTATATCATGATAGAAAAGTTAGGAATCCACTTATGTAATAGAGTTGATCCCCTAAAGTTTTGAGCAGCGGTGTAGTATCAGATCCCAAAGATAGTAAGTCTTTTCTTTTTTATGAAGAAAAGAAAAGTCTTTTTCACGGATTCTATAGAAATTTATATATCATATATGAAAGTATATGATATAGGAAACCGAGATAGTTACCTTTCAGAAAATTCTAATGAGAGTCTAAATGCCGATGCTTTATTCTTCTGAAGGTAGGAGAAAAGATAAAACTAGAAAGCGGATTCCTTTTTTTATTAATCCAAATTCAAGTTTGAAACTCATGGAATTATCCTCTTTTTTTTTGTTAAATAGATCTAAAAAAAAAATGGGGCACGAAAAGAATTGACTGCTGAGCCGTATGAGGCAGGAAACTCTCAAGTACGGTTCTAAGGGAAGGTAATTTACTCACCTATTCCGACCGCGGAGAACAGGCCATTCGACAGGGAGATTCGGAAATTGCGGAGGCTTGGTTTGATCAAGCCGCTGAGTATTGGAAACAAGCTATAGCCCTTACCCCTGGTAATTATATTGAAGCGCAAAATTGGTTGAAGATCACAGGGCGTTTTGAATAAGAGCACTCTGTTTATTATTTTATTATTATTAGTATTCTTTTGATTTGATTTTCTTATTTTTTACTATTTCATTTTTAGTATTATTTAGATTTTTATATATATATTTCTATTTTTCTATTTATAGATATTATTATTTAAGTTAGTAGTATTTAGAATTTTTTCTATTTTTTTTTTATTTATATTTTTATATTCTAGTTAATTTTCTAATTAATTTTTTGTTGTCCCCATCAGTCAAGTCAAATAAAACAGATCATTTCTCTAGGAACAAACAATCAACGAATTTCATTATATCCCTTCTAAGATCGTTCTATTTCGTCTGGTATTTCGTAGGGATAAATCATACGCGGATACAGTAGAGAATTAGATTTTTTCTGCTATTGAAACTAAAAAAACTAATAAAAGAGACTCTAAAATG